CCACGCTTCTTTTGTTGAAGTAAATACAAATGGTATGAGTCGAGATTTCCTGCGAATCGATTTAGTGAAATCCCATATTTCGTATATCAGAAAAAGGAAAGATCCGTCAGGTTCAGGATTGATCTTTGATAAGAGGCCAGACCACACCAGTATCAATCCATTTTATTCTATTTCTTCCAAGGCAGGGATTCAACAATCACTTAGCCAAAATCAAGTAACTATTCGTACGTTGTTGAAGAGGAATAAGGAATGCCAATCTTTTATAATTTTGTCATCATCTAATTGTTTTCAAATGGGTCCATTCAACGATGTAAAATATTACAATGATGTAATAAAAAAAGAATCAATGAAAAGAGATAGTCTAATTCCAATTAGGAATTCCTTGGGACCTTTAGGATTAGGAGGAACCCCTCAAATTGCGCATTTTTATTCATTTTACCATTTAATAACTTATAATCAGATCTCGGTAACTAAATATTTACAACTTGACAATTTCAAACAGACTTTTCAAGTGCTTAAATATTATTTAATGGATGAAAATGGTAGGGTTTCTATTTATAATAATCCCGATCCGCGCGGTAACATCGTTTTGAATCCATTCAATTTGAATTGGAATTTTCTCCATCATAATTATTGTGAAGAAGCGTCTAGAATAATTAGCCTTGGGCAGTTTATTTGTGAAAATTTATGTATAGCCAAAAACGGACCGCACTTAAAATCGGGTCAAGTTCTAATTGTTCAAATTGACTCTGTAGTAATAAGATCAGCTAAAGCTTATTTGGCCACTCCGGGAGCAACCGTTCATGGCCATTATGGAGAAATCCTTTACGAAGGAGATACATTAGTTACATTTATATATGAAAAATCGAGATCTAGGGATATAACGCAAGGTCTTCCAAAAGTGGAACAAGTGTTAGAAGTGCGTTCGATTGATTCAATATCGATGAACCTAGAAAATAGAATTGAGGGTTGGAACAAGAGTATAACAAAAATTATTGGAATTCCTTGGAGATTCTTGATTGGTGCTGAGCTAACTATAGTGCAAGGGCGTATCTCTTTGGTTAATAAGATCCAAAAAGTTTATAGATCTCAGGGGGTGCAGATTCATAATCGACATATAGAAATTATTGTGCGCCAAATAACATCAAAAGTGTTGGTTTCAGAAGAGGGAATGTCTAATGTTTTTTCACCCGGAGAACTGATTGAATTGTTGCGGGCGGAACGAACAGGGCGCGCTTTGGAAGAAGCGATCTGTTACCGAGCTATCTTATTGGGAATAACGAAAGCATCTCTAAATACTCAAAGTTTTATATCCGAAGCAAGTTTTCAAGAAACTGCTCGAGTTTTAGCAAAAGCCGCTCTCCGGGGTCGTATCGATTGGTTGAAAGGTCTGAAAGAGAACGTTGTTCTAGGGGGGATGATACCCGTTGGTACGGGATTCAACGGATTAGTGCAACGTTCAAGGCAACATACCAACATTCCTTTGGAAACCAAAAACAATAAACTATTCGAGGCAGAAATGCGAGATATTTTGTTCCACCACAGAGAATTATTTGATTTTTTCATTTCAAGGAATTTACACGATACACTGAGACAATCATTTCGAGGGTTGAATGATTCCTAAGAGCGGATTCACCCCCTTTCTTTTTAGCTATTTGTATTTGCGGTCATTTTTTTTTTTATTTTTATTTGGTATATAGTAATAAAGATAATAAAATAACAAATAGAATAGAAAGAAATTGATATTAATGGTTTGAATCGTGTATCAATGGCCAATATCCGTTAGAGGTAGAAACGAAGGTTCCATCGGAACAATTATTTATTTCTATTTCAGGGCACCTCGTCTCTCTTTTTTTTAATAAAAAGAAAGGAGGTGTGGATAAATAAATGACAAGAAGATATTGGAACATCCATTTGGAAGAAATGATGGAAGCAGGAGTTCATTTTGGTCATGGTACTAGTAAATGGAATCCTAGAATGGAACCTTATATCTCTTCAAAGCGTAAGGGTATTCATATTATAAATCTTATTAGAACTGCCCGTTTTTTATCAGAAGCTTGTGATTTAGTTTTTGATACAGCAAGTAGGGGAAAGCAATTCTTAATTGTTGGTACCAAAAATAAAGCAGCCGATTCAGTAGCACGGGCTGCAATAAGGGCCCGTTGTCATTATGTTAATAAAAAATGGCTAGGCGGTATGTTAACGAATTGGTATACTACGGAAACGATACTTCATAAGTTCAGGGACTTGAGAACGGAACAAAAGATGGGGAGACTCAATCGTCTTCCGAAAAGAGATTCAGCTATGTTGAAGAGACAATTATCTCACTTGCAAACATATCTGGGCGGGATCAAATATATGACTGGATTACCCGATATTGTAATAATCGTTGATCAGCAAGAAGAATATATGGCTCTTCGAGAATGTATGATTTTGGGAATTCCAACGATTTGTTTAATCGATACAAATTGTGACCCAGATCTCGCTGATATTTCGATCCCAGCAAATGATGACGCGATAGCTTCAATCCGATTAATTCTTAACAAATTAGTATTTGCAATTTGTGAGGGTCGTTCTAGTTATATACGAAATCCTTGATTCATATTAATAATGAATAATAAAATAAAAAAATTCTTTTGGGAACTCCATAGATTTATGAAATCGGTTATGATTCCTAAAAGAGATACAAGTAACTAGGGATATTATGTAATTAATTGGTATACAAATATATATAAGTCAACTAGGCAAGTCGAAAAAAAGAGAAGGTTGAATCAAAATAATTCTTTTTAAAGTTCTATTTTTTTCAGAGGGCAATATGAAATTATGTTATATCAACACACTAAAAGGCTTATACGATATATCCGGTGTGGAAGTCGGCCAACATTTCTATTGGAAAATAGGAGGTTTTCAAGTCCATGCCCAAGTAATTATTACTTCTTGGGTTGTAATTGCTATCTTATTAGGTTCAGCCATTATAGCTGTTCGTAATCCACAAACCATTCCTACCGACAGTCAGAATTTCTTCGAATATGTTCTTGAATTCATTCGAGATGTGAGCAAAACTCAGATTGGCGAAGAATACGGTCCATGGGTTCCCTTTATTGGAACTTTGTTTCTATTTATTTTTGTTTCGAATTGGTCGGGTGCTCTTTTACCTTGGAAAATCATACAGTTACCTCATGGGGAATTAGCCGCGCCTACAAATGATATAAATACTACTGTTGCTTTAGCTTTACTCACGTCGGTAGCATATTTCTATGCGGGTCTTAGTAAAAAAGGATTAGGTTATTTTGGTAAATACATTCAACCAACTCCAATCCTTTTACCCATTAATATTTTAGAAGATTTCACAAAACCCCTATCACTTAGTTTTCGACTTTTCGGAAATATATTAGCTGATGAATTAGTAGTTCTTGTTCTTGTTTCTTTAGTACCTTCAGTGGTTCCTATACCCGTCATGTTACTTGGATTATTTACAAGCGGTATTCAAGCTCTTATTTTTGCAACTTTAGCTGCGGCTTATATAGGCGAATCCATGGAGGGTCATCATTGACTAGTTTTCGAAATAGTCTTTTTTTAGTTTAAGCCTTACGCAATATATGTGCGTATCAAGATAATCTGCTTAAGGAGCATAATATATAAAAATAAATAGATAAATTATATAAATATAAACTATATAAAGTATAGAAGTAATAGTCAAAAATAAGATATTAGCGATATTGGGGAATTGCAACAAACAAAAGGGGAAGTAAAAAAAAGGAAAGAGATCGAAAAGATCTTTTTCCTAAAATTCCAGTTCGGTCTATTTATCCCCCCCCAATGAATACTATCTTTATATTGTTTTGTTCATTTAATTCCAATATTCAATATTATTAGATATTAGTAATCATAATCTGAATAATAATTAGGATTGTAATACTTATAGTATTATAGTGTGCTATTTTAAAAAAGATGCTATTGTTATATAGAAAAATTCCCATTCAAGTTGATTTCATCCAATTAAACGGTTGACCAAAAGAGAATTTTAATAAATAATAAATTACCTGAACTTAGATCAATCAAATACTTCTATTTCGATGCAACGATTCGATCTAACGAATTTGTCCATGTAGATTGATTGTACCTGCGTCGGCGAGTAAAAAAAGAAAAAATAAAGATTTACAAAAAACTAAATTAAAATTTATAAAAAAAAATGGATTGGTTAGGGGGGGCCGAACTAGATGTATGTACTCTAATTAGTATAAGACAACTCTTGTGAATGTTTCGAAGAATGATTCTATAATCCGATTGAATGTAAGATATGAATGGTTGATTTACGTTATCCAAGAAACACATGTATATGTAATATTAGATATTAATTAGTTATATATGTAATATCTAAGCGGCTCTATTACTGTGAATTTAGATAGGAATTCCAATGGAATCCCCTCCATTTCCTTTGTAGTTGTGAATTGAATATTAAATGAATAAAATAAAGTGACTATTGAATAAAGAGATTCAATCAAGAAAATAAGAAAAAACGAAAAATTCAAAAAGAATGGTATGGATTCAAAAAAATTCTGTGAATAAAAACTAAAAAAGAAATATCGAAGCCGTTCTGATGATTCAATAATAATATTATTACTTCAATTCCGAGTTCTTATTTCCTTCGACTGTATAGATCTTAGCGATGGAATAATTAAGTCATAATTTATTGGTTGATTGTATCATTAACTATTTACTTATTTTGGTGTGAGGAACTTATCATGAATCCACTGATTTCTGCCGCTTCCGTTATTGCTGCTGGGTTGGCCGTCGGGCTTGCTTCTATTGGACCTGGGGTTGGTCAAGGTACTGCTGCGGGCCAAGCTGTAGAAGGGATCGCGAGACAGCCCGAGGCGGAGGGAAAAATACGAGGTACTTTATTGCTTAGTCTGGCTTTTATGGAAGCTTTAACAATTTATGGACTGGTTGTAGCGTTAGCACTTTTATTTGCGAATCCCTTTGTTTAATCCGAAAAA